AGAATGAAACGACCATAATAAAGACGCTTACCGTCTACTCTTGATTCAACACATTTCCACTGTAGTGTTCGAGTGGATCCTGCTATTTCCTCTCGAACCATACTAAATATTATTATTTGATCAGATCATTGAATCATTTATTTCTCTTGCAATCCGTTTAATTCTTATTTTTACACACGTCTTTTTTTAGGAGGTCGACATCCATTATGTGGCATAGGTGTTACATCACGTACGAAACTTAATAGTATACCACTTCTACGAATGGCCCGTAATGCTGCGTCTCTTCCGAGACCAGGACCCTTTATCATAACTTCTGCTCGTTGCATACCCTGATCAACTGCAGTACGAATAGCATTTGAAGCGGCGGCTTGAGCAGCATAGGGTGTCTTTCTTCTTGTGCCTTTGAATCCAGAAGTACCGGCGGAGGCCCAAGAAACCACCCGACCTCGTACATCTGTAACAGTTACAATAGTATTGTTGAAACTCGCTTGAACATGAATAACCCCTTTTGGTATTCTACGTCCATTCCTACGCGAACCAATTTTTGGTATAGGTTTTGCCATATTTTTTCATCTCATAAATATGAATCAGAAATATACAGAAAGATACGGAGATATCCATTTCATGTTAAAACAGATCCTTTATTTTTACACGGCCCTTCTTTGAGAAATTTTATAAAAGAAAGATTATCCTTGTCTCTGTTTATGTCTCGGATTGGAACAAATCACTATAATTCGTCCGCGCCTACGGATCAGTCGACATTTTTCACAAATTTTACGAACGGAAGCTCTTATTTTCATATTTCTCACTCCTTACCTTAATTTGAAATCTATTCCTTGGAAGAAAAAAAGTCTCTTGTATTTTATTTTTTAGCTTCGAGTTGTATCTCTCACCAAAGGAATGTTTTCAAAAATCATTTAATCGCTCGAATCTTTGCTGCGGAGTCTATAAATTATACGTCCTCTAGTTGAATCATACCGACTTATTTCGATTTTTACTCTATCTCCCGGCAGTATCCGTATCAAACTGCGTCGGATCCTCCCTGAAATATAACCTAGAATTAGATCTTCATTATCTAAACGGACCCGGAACATACCGTTGGGAAGTGATTCAGTAATTAAACCTTCATGAATCAATTTTTGTTCTTTCATCCAGGTAACCCCTTGAAATATCATCAACTAATGGAGGAAGAGTTATATAACTCACTTTTCCTCTCTATTTCACAAATAGGAAGTTAGAGATCAAATTAGGATACCGGAGGAAGATCACCATATATAGCACAAAATTTCTCCTCCAATTTTTTCTAGTCTAGCTTCTCGATCTGTCATTATGCCTCGAGAAGTGGAAAGAATTACAATTCCCATTCCACCTAAAAGCTTAGGAATTTTTTGATAGTTGGAATAGATTCGTAGACCAGGTCGACTGATACGTTTTAAAATAGTTCTATATATTCCTTTCCTAGTCCTTCTATGGCGCAAGGTTGAAACCAAGAAATCTTTGTTACTTTCCTGATGTTTCCGAACGTTTTCAATAAAACTTTCTTGTAGGAGTATTTTAACAATGTTTTCGGTGATATTAGTGGATGCTATTCGAACCGTTCCATTTTTACTCATGTCAGCATTTCTTATAGAAGTTATTATATCAGCAATAGCGTCTCTGCCCATGACGAATTCTAATTATTGGTGCTTCTTAATTTTGATATAATCAACATGTTTTTTTATTTTGAATTATTCAATTTCAATTATTAATTATTAAAAGTATATGCGTGAAACACAATCTATTAATTTAATCCATTTCAGATATCCCACTATAACTATATCATAGTTTCATCTACTAGTATTTATAATACTTCAGGAGCTAATGAAACTATTTTAGTAAAATTCAACTGTCTCAATTCCCGAGCAATCGCGCCAAAAACTCGAGTTCCTTTTGGATTTCCTTCTTGATCAATGACAACCGCAGCATTGTCATCATATCGTATTATCATACCGTTGTCACGTTTGAGTTCTTTACATGTACGTACAATTACAGCTCGAATTACTTCTGATCTTTCTAGAGGCATATTGGGCACTGCTTCTTTGATTACAGCAACAATAACGTCACCAATATGAGCATATCGATGATTACCAGCTCCTATGATTCGAATACACATCAATTCTCGAGCTCCGCTGTTATCTGCTACATTCAAAAGGGTCTGAGGTTGAATCATATCATTTTTATTTGAATCTGTTATTTCAATGCAAAGAATGAGGAAAAAAAGAAATAGTGTTTGTCTAGAAATAAATAAACCCGCGGTTGTTTTTTCATCCTCAATACCCCTTTTGTTTATCTTTAGTTCTATATCCCTATCCTGAAATAAGAAATTGAGTTCGTATAGGCATTTTGCACGCAGCTATTGAGATAGCTGCTCTGGCTACAGTTTCTGATACTCCACCCATTTCATAAAGTATTCGGCCTGGTTTAACAACGGATACCCAATATTCGGGAGATCCTTTCCCCGAACCCATACGTGTTTCCGTAGGTCTTATTGTAACAGGTTTGTCTGGAAATATACGTACCCATATTTTTCCACCACGACGTGCATATCGTGTCATTGCTCTTCGCCCTGCTTCTATTTGTCTAGCTGTGATCCAAGCAGGTTCAAGTGCCTGAAGAGCATATCTGCCGAAACTAATATGATTGCCCCGACAAGATATTCCCTTCATTCTTCCTCTATGGTGCTTACGAAATCTAGTTCTTTTAGGGTTATAGTTGATGGTTTTTTATTAATCCCGCCTCTACTACAGAACCGGACATGAGAGTTTCCTCTCATCCAGCTCCTCGCGAATGAAAAGATTCGATACAGATACACATCTATTTAATAATTAGTACACTAAACTAAGTAATGGGATTTATTGATATTTCATTTATTACATAGGAAGCTCCATATATGGCTAGATGTGTATATTTATAGATAATGCTTATTTTTTATAACGAATCCCTATTTTTTTTTTACTCTTATCGAGTCAAGCCAATATTGTGTATTGTAATACAATAAATAAATAAGGGTTTCGCGCGCGGATATTGACTCTTTCCTGCTTCATTCGTAGGATCAATCCATGACCTCTCAGAGTAAATCAATTTGTTCTTGGTTCGTTCCGCCATCCCGCCTGATGAATTATTAGGATTCATTTTTCTTTTATATTTTATTTATATTTTAATAGTAGAATCTTATATAGTCACAGGTTTCGTCGTTCCTATAGCTTCTCCATTAATGGTTAGGCCTGAACTCTGCAACGGAGCTCCCAACAAAATTTGTTCCCGAGCCAATCTCCTCAGTTTCTATTAACCCAGGGCTCTTTATTATTTATATTATACTTTATTATTTGTATTATTATATATATTAATATATCAATATTAATGCTTTATCACACTGCCTTTTATGAGGTGATTCATAGACCATACATATTGGAATCATCTATCATTGATATTTTTGTTCTCTCTTTCTATCACCTTTCCATTTATCCGCATCCCTTTATTTTTTTCTTCAAAATCCATAATCAGATTTTTTTTTATGAAAATTTCAGTTGTTACAACTATATGATTGATTCAGTCATTCAGTCATATAGTGACTGTTTCTTGGGATCTCGACAATACGAAGCAATAAGTTGGTTATTAGTTTTTCGTTTATTTTATTGTTTTATTTTATATAGTTATTAAGTTTATAGTGGGGGTCAGTCTTTTTTTTGAAGCCCAGCTTTAAACTCTAAAGAAAAAACTAACGAGTCACACACTAAGCATAGCAATTCTAAATTATATCAAAAGTAAGATTAATCTATTTTTTATTCAACCTTATATAATTATAATTAGAATTGTTTATTTTTGTTTGATTTAACGGAAAAAGTAAAAAAACAGAAATAGTTTCTCATTTTTTGTTCTATCACTGGACAGAATGGCAAGATAAAAAAAGGTCTATTATTCCTCGTTCACAAATATCCAAATTTTTAGGCCTAATACTCCATGGATAGTTCGAATTGTATAGGAACAATGATCAATTTTAGCACGAATTGTTTGTAGAGGAACTCTACCTTCTCTGATCCATTCGACACGTGCAATTTCTTTTCCGTCGATACGCCCTGCAATTTGTATTTGAATTCCCTTTGTATCTGTTTGTTCAGTTAATTCAATAGCTCTTTTCATTGCCTTTCGAAACGAAACTCTATTTCTTAATTGTGAAGCCATATATTCTGCAAGAATATTAGGGTGTCCATAAGGTTTTTCAATTCTTGTGATAGCAATATTGAGTCTTCGGTTCACAGAATGCAACTCTTTTTGTACATTCATCTGTAATTCTTCGATCCCTCGCGTTCGGCCCTCTATTAATAAATTGGGAAACCCAATATAGATTATGACCTGGATCAAATCGATTCTTTTTTGAATTTCTATTCGTGCAATTCCAATTCCTTCGAAACCTGGGGATATTCTCTTATTTTTTTGTACATAGTTCTTGATACAATTCCGTATTTTCTCATCTTCTTGTAGACCTACAAAAAAAATTTTTGGTTGTGCGAACCAAAAGGAATGATGATTTTGGGTTGTACCAAGTCTGAAACCAAGTGGATTTATTTTTTGTCCCATATTTTTTTATTCTATTATCTTTTCATCCATTTTTTTTTCTAAAGATAAATCGAAATTTTAGATGAATCTCTAAAATTTCGATTTATCTTTTAATACAATTGTTATATGACAAGTGGGTCTTTTTATCGGATAACTACGTCCTCTAGCCCTGGGTCTTAACTTTTTCACAAAGGGGCCCCCATTGACTTCGGCTTTACTAATGAATGAATCAGCTCCGTTCAAACCCATATTATGATTAGCATTTGCTGCTGCAGAATAAACCAATTTTAAAATGGGATAAGATGCTCGATAAGGCATGAGTTCCAGTATCATAAGTGTTTCCTCATAAGAACGCCCGCGAATCTGATCAATTACTCTTCGCGCTTTGAAAACAGACATAGATA